TCGATTAGGTGATGCCCGGAATTCGGGTTTTTCCAATTTTACTAGTATCATAATTTCTGAATTTCTGCGTGAATCAAAATTGAGATTGAGGAAAGAAAGTAAAGTTAAGTTTTCGAATCACTGACTCAGGTCCATTGTCGAATCCTACTCAGCAGAATATAGAGGTACTTATGGCAGAACGGGCCGATCTGGTCTTTCACAATAAAGTGATAAATGGAACTGCTATGAAACGACTTATTAGCAGATTAATAGATCATTTCGGAATGGGATATACATCACATATCCTGGATCAAGTAAAGACTTTGGGTTTCCATCAAGCCACTGTTACATCTATTTCATTAGGAATTGATGATCTTTTAACAATACCTTCTAAGGGATGGTTAGTCCAAGACGCTGAACAACAAAGTTTTATTTTGGAGAAACACCATCATTATGGGAATGTACATGCGGTAGAAAAATTACGTCAATCTATTGAGATATGGTATGCTACAAGTGAATATTTGAGACAAGAAATGAATCCTAATTTTCGGATGACTGATCCCTCTAATCCAGTCTATCTAATGTCTTTTTCGGGAGCTAGGGGAAATGCATCTCAGATACACCAATTAGTAGGTATGAGAGGATTAATGTCAGATCCCCAAGGACAAATGATTGATTTACCCATTCAAAGCAATTTACGCGAGGGACTTTCTTTGACAGAATATATAATTTCCTGCTACGGAGCCCGCAAAGGAGTTGTAGATACTGCTATACGAACATCAGATGCTGGATATCTTACACGTAGACTTGTTGAAGTAGTTCAACACATTATTGTACGTAGAAGAGATTGTGGTACTATCCGAGGTATTTCCGTGAGTCCTCAAAATGAGATGACGGAAAAAATTTTTGTCCAAACACTAATTGGTCGTGTATTAGCAGACGATATATATATCGGTCTACGATGCATTGCCACTCGAAATCAAGATATTGGGATTGGACTTGTCAATCGATTCATAACCTTTCGAGTACAACCAATATATATTCGAACCCCCTTTACTTGCAGGAGTACATCTTGGATCTGTCAATTATGTTATGGTCGTAGTCCCACTCATGGCGATTTGGTCGAATTGGGAGAAGCCGTAGGTATTATTGCGGGTCAATCAATTGGCGAACCGGGGACTCAACTAACATTAAGAACTTTTCATACTGGCGGAGTATTCACAGGCGGTACTGCCAAACATGTACGAGCTCCTTCTAATGGAAAAATAAAATTCAATGAGGATTTGGTTCATCCCACACGTACCCGTCATGGGTATCCTGCTTTTCTATGTTCTATAGACTTGTATGTAACTATTGAGAGTCGGGATATTATATATAATGTGACTATTCCGCCAAAAAGTTTGATTTTAGTTCAAAATGATCAATATGTAGAATCAGAACAAGTGATTGCTGAGATTCGTGCTGGAACGTCCACTTTTCATTTTAAAGAGAGGGTACGAAAACATATTTATTCTGAATCAGAGGGAGAAATGCACTGGAGTACCGATGTCTACCATGCACCTGAATATACATATGGTAATGTTCATCTATTACCAAAAACAAGCCATTTATGGATATTAGCAGGAGGTCCGTGCAGATCCAGTATAGTGTCTTTTTCGCTCCACAAGGATCAAGATCAAATGAATGCTTATTCTCTTTCTGTTGAAGAAAGATATATCTCTAACCCCTCAATGACTAATGATCAAGTAAGACATAAATTGTTAGATACTTCTGGTAAAAAAGATAGGGAAATTCTTGACTATTCAAGACTTGATCGAATCATATCCAATGATCATTGGAATTTAATATATCCTTCTATTCTCCAAGAGAATCCTGATTTCTTGGCAAAAAAGCGAAGAAATAGATTCATCATCCCATTACAATATGATCAAGAACGAGAGAAAGAACTAATACCCTGTTTTGGTATTTCGATTGAAATACCCATAAATGGTATTTTACGTGGAAATAGTATTCTTGCTTATTTTGATGATCCACGATACAGAAGAAGCAGTTCCGGAATTACTAAATATGGGACCATAGAGGTGGATTCAATCATAAAAAAAGAAGATTTGATTGAGTATCGAGGAGCAAAAGAATTTAGTCCGAAATACCAAATGAAAGTAGATCGGTTTTTTTTCATTCTCGAAGAAGTGCATATCTTACCGGGATCCTCATTAATAATGGTCCGGAACAATAGTATCATTGGAGTAGATACACGACTGGCTTTAAATACAAGAAGCCGAGTAGGCGGATTAGTCCGAGTGGAGAGAAAAAAAAAATATATTGAACTTAAAATCTTTTCTGGAGATATTCATTTTCCTGGAGAGACAGATAAGATATCCAGGCACAGCGGCATTTTTATACCACCAGAAACGGAAAAAAAAAATTCTAAAGAATCAAAAAAATGGAAAAATTGGATCTATGTTCAACGGATCACACCTACCAAGAAAAAGTATTTTGTTTTGGTTCGACCTGTAGTCACATATGAAATATCCGATGGGATAAATTTAGCAACACTTTTCCCTCGTGATATCTTGCAGGAAAAGGATAATGTCCAATTTAGAGTTGTCAATTATATCCTTTATGGAAATGGCAAGTCAATTCGAGGAATTTATCACACAAGTATTCAATTAGTTCGGACTTGCTTAGTATTGAATTGGGACCAAGAACAAAATGGTTCCATAGAAAAGGTTCATGCTTACTTTGTTGAGGTAAGGGCAAATGATCTAATTCGCGATTTCATAAGAATTGAGTTAGTCAAGTCCACTATTTCGTATACCGGAAAAAGGTATGATAGGGCAAGTTCCAGATTGATTCCCGATAATGGATTAGATTGCACCAATATCAATCCTTTTTATTCCAAGGCGAAGATTAAATCACTTAGCCAACATCAAGGAACTATTGGTATGTTGTTGAATCGAAATAAGGAATGCCAATCTTTGCTAATTTTGTCATCATCCAATTGTTCTCGAATTGGTCCATTCAATAGTTCGAAATATAACAATGTGACAAAAGAATCGGATCCCCTAATTCCAATTAGGGATTATTTAGGTCCCTTAGGCGCTATTGTACCTAAAATATCGAATTTTTATTCATCTTACCATTTAATAACTCATAATCAGATCGTGTTAAAGAAACATTTGCTACTTGACAATTTGAAACAGATTTTCCAAGTACTTCAAGTACTTAAATACTGTTTAATAGATGAAAATAGAAGGATTTATAATCCCGATCTATGCAGTAACATCATTTTGAACCCATTCCATTTGAATTGGTGCTTTCTCCATCATGATTATTGTGAAGAGACATCGATCAAAATTAGCCTTGGACAATTTATTTGTGAAAATGTATGTCTATTTAAATACGAACCACACGTAAAAAAATCTGGTCAAATTTTAATTGTTAATGTCGACTTTTTAGTTATAAGATCGGCTAAGTCTTATTTGGCTACTCCTGGAGCAACTGTTCATGGTCATTATGGGAAAATCCTTTACGAAGGAGATACATTAGTTACATTTATATATGAAAAATCGAGATCTGGTGACATAACGCAAGGTCTTCCAAAAGTAGAACAAATCTTAGAAGTGCGTTCGATTGATTCAATATCGATGAACCTCGAAAGGAGAGTTGAAGGTTGGAACGAGCGTATACCAAGAATTCTTGGGATCCCCTGGGGGTTTTTGATTGGAGCTGAGCTAACCATAGCCCAAAGTCGTATCTCTTTGGTTAATAAGATCCAAAAGGTTTATCGATCCCAGGGGGTACAGATCCATAATAGACATATAGAGATTATTGTACGTCAAGTAACATCAAAAGTGTTGGTTTCAGAAGATGGAATGTCTAATGTTTTTTCGCCTGGAGAATTAATCGGATTGTTGCGAGCGGAACGAGCAGGGCGCGCTTTGGACGAATTGATCTGTTATCGGGCAATCTCATTGGGAATAACAAGAGCGTCTCTGAATACTCAAAGTTTCATATCCGAAGCAAGTTTTCAAGAAACCGCTCGAGTTTTAGCAAAAGCTGCTCTACGAGGTCGTATTGATTGGTTGAAAGGCCTGAAAGAGAACGTTGTTCTGGGGGGGATTATACCTGTTGGTACCGGATTCCAAAAATTTGTGCACCGTTCAAGGCAAGACAAAAACATTTATTTGGAAATCAAAAGAAAAAATCTATTCGAGTTGGAAATGAGAGATATTTTGTTACACCATAGAGAATTATTTTGTTCTTACGCGGCAAACAATTTCCATGAGACAAATTTACATGAGACGTCAGAACAATCATTTATGCGATTTAATGATTCCTAAGAGCGGATTCATTTTCACTTTAACTATCTTTTAACTATACTGGTCTGATTATTGATTTGGTAATAAATAAAATAAGTAATTAAAAAAATTTATGGTTTGTGCCGTGTATCAATGGTCAATCCCCGGTAGAAGGTTCCATCGGAACAATTATTTATTTCAAGGTACCTCGTCTCTTTGTTAATAATACGAAAAAGAAAAAACAAAAAGGAAGTGTGGGAAAAAATGACAAGAAGATATTGGAACATCAATTTGGAAGAGATGATGGAAGCAGGAGTTCATTTTGGTCATGGTACTAAGAAATGGAATCCTAGAATGGCCCCTTACATTTCTGCAAAGCGTAAAGGTATTCATATTACAAATCTCGCTAGAACTGCTCGTTTTTTATCAGAAGCCTGTGATTTAGTTTTTGATGCAGCAAGTAGGGGAAAAAACTTCTTAATCGTCGGTACCAAAAATAAAGCATCGGATTCAGTAGCATCAGCTGCAATAAGGGCTCGGTCTCATTTTATTAATCAAAAATGGCTCGGTGGTATGTTAACGAATTGGTCCACTACGGAAACGAGACTTTATAAGTTCAGGGACTTAAGAGCAGAAGAAAAGATGGGGAAACTCAACCGTCTCCCCAAAAGAGATGCAGCAATGTTGAAGAGAAAATTATCTACCTTGCAAACATATCTCGGTGGGATCAAATATATGACGGGATTGCCTGATATTGTGATCATCGTTGATCAGCAAGAAGAATATACGGCTCTTCGAGAATGTGCCATTTTGGGGATTCCAACGATTTGTTTAATCGATACAAATTGTGACCCAGATCTTGCAGATATTTCGATTCCAGCCAACGATGACGCTATAGCTTCAATTCGATTGATTCTTAACAAATTAGTATCCGCAATTTGTGAAGGTCGTTCTAGCTATATAAGAAATCGTTGATTATGATTAAGATTAAGAATAATAAAATTAGTTAATGTTAATTATTGGGCAACTCCATAGATTTATTGGATCGGTTACTTTTTTTTTATCTATTTTTAAAAATAGATAAAAAAAAAAGAACTGGGGATATTGATATATATTATGATGTTATGTGATTTCTTGGTATCCTAAATATATGATTAATGATTCAAGTTGGTGAGTTGAGAAAGAAATGGTTGAATCAAACTAATTCCTTTTTTGAAGTTCAATTTCTATCAGAGGACAATATGAATGTTATACCATGTTACATTAAAACACTCAAGGGGTTATACGATATATCGGGTGTAGAAGTGGGCCAACATTTCTATTGGCAAATAGGAGGTTTACAAATCCATGCCCAAGTACTTATCACTTCTTGGGTCGTAATTGCTATCTTGTTAGGTTCAACCATCATAGCTGTTCGGAATCCACAAACCATTCCGACCGACGGTCAGAATTTCTTTGAATATGTCCTTGAATTTATTCGAGACTTGAGCAAAACCCAGATTGGAGAAGAATATGGACCTTGGGTTCCCTTTATTGGAACTATGTTCCTATTTATTTTTGTTTCTAATTGGTCAGGTGCCCTTTTACCTTGGAAAATCATACAGTTACCTCATGGGGAGTTAGCTGCGCCCACGAATGATATAAATACTACTGTTGCTTTAGCTTTACCCACGTCAGTGGCATATTTTTATGCAGGTCTTACCAAAAAAGGGTTGGGTTATTTCGAGAAATACATCAAACCAACTCCAATACTTTTACCAATTAACATCCTAGAAGATTTCACAAAACCCTTATCTCTTAGTTTTCGACTTTTCGGGAATATATTGGCTGATGAATTAGTAGTTGTTGTTCTTGTTTCTTTAGTCCCTTCAGTAGTTCCTATACCTGTCATGTTTCTTGGATTATTTACAAGTGGTATTCAAGCTCTTATTTTTGCAACGTTAGCCGCGGCTTATATAGGCGAATCCATGGAGGGTCATCATTGACTAGTTTTCGAAATAGTCTTTTTTTTAGCTTATCCCAATTCATGCATGGTTCAAGATAATCTGCTTGGTTGGAGAACATAATAGATATAAATACGTATGAATATATGACCTAGAGTCGTAGGAGAGAAGATGAACGATATTACGGAATTGTAAAAAAAAAGATGGGTTGGGGAGGTCACACTAGATGTATGTAATGTCTATAAGTCCAGCCACTTTTTGTGTGGGTTTCGAGGAATGATTCTATAATCCGATTCAATATAAAATGTGGCCAGTTTACGTTATGGAAGAAAGAAATGTATATGTAATATGTATATGTAATATTAGATATTCACTAGTTATATAGTCCTATCTATATATATCCTTATGCCTTACCTATATACTAACTAACTATATATATATCTAACTATATGCTATATATATGTAATATATATATAGCAATATAGTTAGATAGCAATATATATAGCAAAATAAATAAAAATCAATATATATATATATGTATTGATATACATATTGATATCGTTATATTGATATATTGATATCGTTGATATCGATCATATTGATATCCATTGCATATATTGATGATTGCATATATTGATTTGATTGCAGTTTACTGCATTTAGATTAGATGGATTACAAGATAAGTCAAGTCCTTTCTTCTGTTTCATTTGTGATTGTGGATTGGATGAAAAAACAGATGAACTCAAGGATATAGAAGAGTAAAGAACGAAGGATGGAATGAAAGAATGGTTGGAAAGAAAGAAATGCAATAACTAGAGCCATATGTATATGGATTTACAAAAACTTCATCATGGGTAGAAACAAAAAACGAGATATCGAAGTAGTTCTGACGATTCAGTAATATTATCATTAGTTTTTAGTTACTCCGACCCAATAGATCTTAATGATCAAACTTAATGATAAAATTAAGTAATAATTCATTGGTTGATTGTATCATTAACCATTTCTTTTTTTTTTTTTTGGTGTGAGGAACTTACCATGAATCCACTGATTTCTGCCGCTTCCGTTATTGCTGCTGGATTGGCTGTAGGACTTGCTTCTATTGGACCCGGAGTTGGTCAAGGTACTGCTGCAGGCCAAGCTGTAGAGGGTATTGCGAGACAACCAGAAGCAGAGGGTAAAATACGAGGTACTTTATTGCTTAGTCTAGCTTTTATGGAAGCTTTAACAATTTACGGACTGGTTGTGGCATTAGCGCTTTTATTTGCGAATCCTTT